ATAACCTTCCCAACCACGATTTTTTCTTTTTTCTAGGCATTTCACCTCGAAATACGAAATTGTACTTAAAAAATAGCAATGATAAAGAAATAGTGGATTCCATCGTTTCTATGGTTACTTCTTAAACGGTGAGGTCTTCTCTATACACCGGAGCCTTTACTTCATTTAATCAATGTTATTGCTAACTTGTATAGTTCACATTCTTCGGCTCTACCCATGAATTATCCAGTAATAGGTCTTTCACAACGAGCTCTACCTATACAGTAACGGTATTTAATTATGAAAGTTGGCTGGGTAGCTGACCCTATTAGTCCGTTCTTGCAAGAGGCGTCTAGGTTAACTAAGATTTCCTCCGCTTAATGGATAACCATTTGCTACCAATGGAGAATTGCTTCTCATCTTGAATTGAGGTGAGTGGTTTTACACCAATAGAAACCATAAATTTCATACACAATAAAAGGGATATCATCCATTTTCTTATTTTTAGATAGGAAATGTAGTTTGTTTTTCCGTTCTATCCTATTTGATCATTGATATTTGAACATTGTCCTCTTTCCTTTGTTCTAGTTCATGATCTGAACGAGTCGCACATACACCCTAGTACATGTTCCTCGACGCTGAGGGCATCCCCGAAGCGCGGGGGATTTTGTGACATTTCTAATTGGCTGTCTTGTATTTCTAATAAGTTGTTTAATCGTTGGCATGTTGAATCATATACATAATGGACTGGTTTAGATCAATCCTAACCGGATGATTATGAATTACAATAGTAAATAAAAATCATAGAATATTAAACTCGGCAGGGTGAATTTTAAATCACGACTTGACGTGAAATTGAAATAAAGGCTATTCTCATTCAACCGCTACAAGATCAACAATTCCATAAGCTTGGGCTTCTGTTGCTGACATAAAAACATCTCTTTCCATGTCTTCGGATACAACCCATAAAGGTTTGCCCGTTCTTTGTACATAAACCCTTGTCAGGGTTTCACGTAGTTTTAGCAGTTCTCCCACTTCCAGGATGAATTCTCCCGTTGCTACTTCAGAAAAAGAACCAGCAGGTTGATGGATCATTACCCTGATGATATAAGATAATAAAAAGTTTCTCTATTTGACACGATGAGGGGAAGATAAAAGAAAGATAAAAGAATAACAAGAAAAAAGATAGAATCGAACAACCGTACGGGCATTATGCATTGCATACGGCTCTACAATAAAATTGACCCTTACCTTCAAAAAAATAGGATCGATTAGACCCCGCTCGGTAAATGATCAACTTACCACCCTTCCTTTCGGAGGAATTCAAAAATACTATGATGGCTCCGTTGCTTTATATATTTATTATATTTTTTTGTCTGTGATTTGTCTGTCATTCAGCAATCCCAAAGTTGCTTTTTTGATTAAATAAACTAAGGAAAAAAGAATCTATTTTTTTTTTTTCGCTCTATACTATAAATATTGTTAAGAGACCTCTGGTGTGAAAAAAAGTTTGTGACGCTGAACTGGACTTCCGATAATAAAATAGGAAATACCTTTTTCTCATATTACTCTCTCGATACATAATCTAATGTTTTGAAAACATAATTTCTTATATCGAATTCAAAGTGCCATGCTATTATTACTTAATATTCATATTTCATATGGCGAAGGCATAGTCTTCTTTTTTCTCTCAAATAAAAGCCTCATTGGCGCCAAGCGTGAGGGAATGCTAGACGTTTGGTAATTTCTCCTCCTACCAGGATAAAAGATCCCATTGAAGCGGCTGATCCCATGCATATTGTATGTACATCTGGTTGCACAAATTGCATAGTATCATAAAGAGCGACCCCCGGTATTACCCATCCGCCAGGAGAGTTTATAAACAAATACAGATCTTTGGTATCATCCTCGATACTGAGATATATCATAAGACCAATAAGTTGATTTGAGATCTCACTATCAACCTCTTGACCTAAAAAAAGTAATCTTTCTCGATAAAGTCGGTTGATTAGGGTCAAATTGTATCCCCTCGAAACCGTACAGGCGCCTTTTGACGCATACGGTTCAAAAAAAAATCAATGTGTAGATTCCAATACTTTTTCTTTTTTCATAGCAAGTTCTTTCTAACTTCTAATAAAAGTATTTTCTTTGATTTTTCACTAAATATGAGTTTGTCTTCCTTTCCTTATATATAATATATAAAAGAATTAATTAAACTTATCCAATTTACTTTTCATTGATGGATTGTTTCATCGAGATTCAATCCAAATCACGATGTCATTTTCTTGTTCTTAAATGGGCCTCTTTAATCTTTTTAGGTTTATGCTCTACTCCGGGTAAAGATCCGCCCAATTTTGATTTGGACATATAGTACAAATGCTCCCATTACCACTTCTTTTTGTTATTCCTTCTTTTTTCAATTCACGCATTCCGTAAAACAGTTGACGGCTTCATGCATATTACTCGTTGATTAACATAAGAGTTTGAAATAACTTCTAATTACAAAAAAAAGATTTCTTTA